GAATACGAGAATTTCCACCTTGTTGAAGATCTAGTGGTGCTACCCAAAGACTTAAATGAATAGCCATCGCTGTTAAGAACAACCAAGATCCAATGAGAATTTGCGCGTAGCTTCTGGTCTTTGACATCAAAAAAGAAGGTTGTAATAACAAAACGGACATGTGAAAATTTGGTCCTAGCTAGTGGAACAAGAAAGACATGGATCTATATTCAATACGCAATCAAAAGATTTCCTCCCCAAAAAATCGAAGAATTCCCCTTGCTTTGTTTTCGCTCCGCTCGTGCGTGGCACTCTTTGCTCGCGGAGCGGCATACCAAAATAAAAAGAAAGGTTTGTTTTGGAATAAAAAAAGTAGATTCCCTTTTGTGACCAAGAACCCATCCTTGATCCAAGCCGAGTTTTGCATTCCTTAGCTTGGTGCAAAAGGCTTCTCGCGGGTCCTTTTTCAAGCCCATCTCGAATACGATGCGGTAGGGTACTCGTGACCTTGCTGGTGGCTGCCACTGCCTCACACTTAAATGCCGTCAGCTTTGCCTTCCTACTTAAGGCATCCGCGATCTGGTTGGTCCGTCCAAGCTTATACTTTAGCACTATATCAATCAAACTTGGCAAGTTTTTCTTGCTTGCTATCGTCTCTGTTTTGGCGTGAGTTTCTTCTGGGTCAGGAAGTCACTCGTCGCCACATTATATGTCTTGACTACGAATCGTGACCCGCCTCCACGTTATCAAGTAGTGCACTATTGTTGTCATCTCCTTCTCTTGGACCGCGCCTCTCGGTCTCATTGAGCTTTCGGCTTTCATATGCGATAGGGTTACTTACCTTATTTTACTAGCACACTGTCTATGGCATAGTCTGACGCATTCGTGTGTACTTCAAATGGCTTAGTGTGATCTGGCAACTGCAATACGGGGTCATCAATCACTGCCTGCTTTAGGTCCTCAAAAGCTCTTTGACACTCTTCCGAAAAGTGCGGTGCCATGATCGGTCCGTACGTCCTTCTTTAGGATATTTTTGAGTTGAGCAGTCTTCTTCGAGTAACTTACGATGAATCTTCGGTAATAGTTCACGAGCCCTAAAAACGATCTTAGCTCACTCACCTTGGTAGGTGCTTGCCATTCTTCGATGGCTCTGATGTCCATTCAATGCCCTAGGAATAGGATCTTCGTCTGTCCAAAGGAGCATTTCTCTTTCTTTACATAGAGGCGATTCTTCCTTAATACCTTCCGGTCCGGAGGTAGCTAACGTGGTCGTTTAACGAATGGCTATAGCCCACGATCAAAGTATACTACCAGTCGTCTAAGTACGGGTAGAATAGATCATTGTGGAGAGTTCAGAACGTGGCAGGGGCATTGGTAAGTCCAAAAAGCATAACCAAATCAAAGGCCCCTTTATTATATTAGTAAGGTTGCTTGCTTGTCACACAGATCGTCTTTGGCTCGTCTCCTTCCGCGATACGCACTTGGTAGTAGCCCGACCGTAGATCCAACTTCGAGAAGTATCTCGCGCTTATTGATTAGGGCGAAGAAGTCCGCAATCAAAGTGGATACTTGTTCTTGATGGTTAGGTTATCTTGTTGAGCGCCCGATAATCAATGCACAAGGCTCCTGCTTCTTCTGGAATAAAACAGGGGCTCCCCAACCTTTTCCCCGGCAAGATAGGGAAAAACTGTCTTGGAGGCAGGAATATAAATAGGCCTCAATGAGTTCCTGAGCTCAACCAACTTTCTTATAGATGTTAGTTGGAAGGGCCATCTGCTAAACCCAGCCCCAGTCTAAGTAAGTTAAGGGGGTTTGGCTCCAGGCTCCAACTCGATCTTGTGGTAGACTGCCCTCCTAGAGGTCCCTTTTTGGGACTTACTCGTAGGGCATGATATCCCAAAATTTTTCAAGTATTTGCAGCACTTTCTGAGAACGAAGTCGTCTTGGTATTGGATCCGCTCTTCTGTTAGCATGAACATGAATTAGATTCTATTCGTCTTCTTTATTCTTAAGAGAACCTCCTACCCAAACCATTCTTAAGACCACCAAGCCTTCTCGAATGAGTTCTACTATAGAAGCCTTTAACGTACACCCGGGGATAAATCTTTCACTCACTGAGAAGTGAAAACCGGTGGCTAGATCGTCCTGAAGACGGATGCGACGGGAAGAAGTGGCATTTGGAAGTGTTGCTGACTTAACATTTAGGTTTCGACATAACAAAGCTTGCACTGTCTTTTCGCACTTAGGCGCACAGCGTGCCATTGGTAATGATTCTACTACGGTGCTACAAATTCGCAAGCTGATCCTAAGTAATCGTTGTTGTTCATTGGATTCCGGAGGAACTACTTCGTTAGGATTGGGGAATTGCTGCGATTCTTCCTGAATAGCCTGGATTCTCTCGTCGAGAGTCACTTTGAAAGTCTTACCTAAACTCTTCCGACTGAATATGATAAAGCCTATAAAACAACGAGCTACTATCATTTCTTCATTATAGATTGAGATCTTCTTCGAACTTGATGCA